AACACACTACTATAAGATATTCTATTTTTCCATAGAAATGTGTTCGCTCAAGAAAGACTCCAGAAGATATTGATCGTAAATAAGAAGACTGTTTACGAAGAAACAGGAATAGATATTCGCATTCATATACATAAGAATTATGTAGGAACCAAAAGAATCTTTTCTTTCTTTTTGAAAAGACGTAAATGGATTTCTTTGAAGTAATGAGACTTTGAAAATTATGATATTCGTGAAAAAACAATCGCAATAAATGCAAAGAAGGAACATCTTTGATCCAGCATTGAAGGATTTGAACCAAGATTTCCAGATGGATGGGATGGGGTATTAGTAGATCTGACACATAATTTAAATGTGAAAATTTATCCTCTAAAAAGGGAAATATTGAATGAATAGATCGTAAATTCTGAGATTTTGGTATTCTTTTTTCTTCAAGGGAAGATACTAATCGCGACGAGAATGGAATTTCCAGAATGACTCCAAAACCTTCTGATACCATTTGAGAAGAAAAATGAGAAGAAAAAGAATTCTTGTGCCCCCAAAATCCATTTTGGTTAGAATCATTCACCGAAGAAATCAAAGATTTCTGTTGATACATTCGAGTAATTAAACGTTTCACAAGTACTAAACTAGATTTATTGTCATAACCAATAATTTCTACAGGTTCGTAAAAAATCAAACTATTGAAGCTATGATAATGAGCAAGTGAGTAAATATACTCCTTCAGGAGTAGCGGATATAGGAAGTTTTGTTGCCGAAATCTATCTTTTTTCAATCTAAATATCCTTGTAATTATGCCATTTACATACATTTCTACTGTAACCAAAAGAGGGAGGCACTTCTTGTGTTATGAAATGATACATAGTGCAATATGGTCAGAACGGCGTATGTGTATGTTTTATGTAGTATATTTTTTATCTTAGACTAAAATACTATTTCTACTAATAAAGTAGAACTTATAACTAAAATAAAATATAATAGAAGAATATTCTTATTAGAATATTCTAATTCTAATAAATAATTAGAATAATATAGTCTAGTATTATTCTAAAATATGCACTGTCTATATTGTTACTTTATATACTATATACTTTTATACTTTCTATTTTCTTTTTTTTTCATCTTCTATTCTGTCTAAGAATCTTAGACAAATATCTTATTCTTTTACTTTATATATAATACATACTTTTATACTGTACTGTAATATAAATAACATAAGGGTAAAAAGATTATATAAAAGTAAGAACAAATAAAGAATATATACCCCGGAGACAGAGAGCCCAATCTACAGATCTTTTTCCTTTCCCTTTCTATCCAACTATCCAATTTGATTTTCTTTTCCTTTTTAATATAACCAGAATAACAAGAAAATAAAGAAAGAAAAGAAAAAATAACAATAAGAAAAAGAAGGAAAAGGGGTAAAAATCTTTTATTTTCGCAACCCAATCACTCTTTTGACTTTGGAAAATTCTTTTTTTATCACTATACTATTTCTTCTACACATCCGTCTCCAATCCTTAATAAAGAATAATTAGGATTAATAAAAAAAAAGAATCAATGGTCCACTCACAATTCACAAGAGAACCTTTTCCCACATCAGGCACTAATCAATTTTTAACGTTTAATTAGTAATTAGATCGGGTAATCATTCAAATTAAGAAGGGAAGCTCGTTGCTTTTTTGTCTTACTCGAATTGGAGCCATAAGGCTCTATCCATTTATTCACTAGACCCGAAAATACTTTACTGAACTTCAAAATAAAAAAAAAAGAAAAATTCTCGTTCTATTATGAGTACTAGATTTCTTCTTTTTCTATGATTCTATTATTGATTCTATTATTCTTTTTTCTATTCTTTTTACGACATGCTTTTTTTTCCATTCATTACCTTTCAGGATCAGTCGCGGTCTTAGAAACTCTACCAATAGTCTAGACGAATTCCTTCATCCAAATGTGTAAAAGATCATAGTCGCAATTAAAAGCCGAGTACTCTACCGTTGAGTTAGCAACCCGGATCAATATGAAGTGTAGATATGATCGAAATAAAAAAAAGAATCCGGCAAACCCACCCATTTTACTAAATGGAAGGAAAGAGTCAATAGGGAGTGGGGATAAAAAGATCTATTTATATACGATCAAATTATATTTGATCGAGACGCCATTGTCAATATGAATGGACTTTTTAGAAAACAAATCTCAAGAAATCTTATAGAAATTTGTGTTGGATTAGCACAACATAAAGAAGAAATAATAAATTTGAGCGGAAAAAAATAAGGAATAAGGAAAAGGTAGAGATATAAAAAAAGATATCGGCTTTCTTTAATCAAAAAAAGAAAGGTACAATATAAATACAAGAAGAAAGATTACCCCCCCTGTTGGGGGGTTCCACAACAAGAAGCAAGAAAAAAGATCAGAATAAGAAAAATAAGAATAAAATAAGTATGAATAGAACAAGAAAAGAACAAACTTTGAATAAAGAATTACACAAAGATAGGTACTAGTTACCCTACCCTTTTTTTATTCATGATTCTTTTTTTTTCCTTTCTTTTTTATCAAAAGAAACTCGAAATTCTTTAAAGAATTCTGCCTTCCTTAAAATATCATAAACAGTTCCTGTGGGTTGAGCACCTTTTTCAAGGAAATATAAAATAGCAGGAACATTTGAATAAGTTTGATTCTTTATCGGATCATAAAAACCCACTTTTCGAAGATCTCTTCCTTCTCTTCGGGATCGAACATCAATTGCAACGATTCGATAGATGGCTCATTGGGATAGATGTAGATAAAAGATGCCCCCCCTAGAAACGTATAGGAGGTTTTCTCCTCATACGGCTCAAGAAAAAATGATTCTAATTTCTAGAATTTCTATTTCTATCTATATAGATAGAAACAGAAAGAGAAAAGGATCCATAAAGAATTATACTGTAATTTGATCCTTTTTTTACTTCTTTACAGAAAAAAGAAATCTCATTTGTACTCCTAACTCAAGTTGGATAGTTTTGAAAGAGTTCGAAAGGAAATCCTTAGAATTTCTTGAGTTGTCTCTAACCTCTTTTTTGTCTCCTTTCGGATCTATTTTTTTTACTCATTCTGATCCAATTGTTGAGACTAGTGAAAATAGTGTTTCCTTGTTCCGGAATTTGTTATCTTTGCTTTGCGCTTTGTGAAATCATTGGGTTTAGACATTACTTCGGTGATCCTTACTCCTTTTCAAAAAGGCAGCAACATACCTTTTGTTTTTTGTTCTTTCTATGGAAAAGGGAAAAATCATACGAAAGATTGATTCCTTTGTGATACACTCTTGATCGAAACAGTTTGAAATCTTCGACAAATTTGACTTTTTTCATTTCAAACTTGTTCAAATTTGAACCTCTACTTTTATCTATATTTCTTTATCTATATTTAGATATTGATTCTATATTTACAAAGTTGGTCTAACTTATTGATTGTCACTAACCCTAGATTATTCCCCCGATAAATGAATCAATCATTTTTGCTCGAGCTTCATCATATGCTATACTATTTTATACCATTAGTATCTTTATTTAGCAACCCAAGACAAATGAAATTAGGTTCCTAGCAGAACAAACTATGTCGAGACAAGAGCATCTTCTTTCGTATAGAAAAAGGTGGATGTCAGAATCCACAGCCAATCATGTCCTTCAAGTCGCACGTTGCTTTCTACCACATCGTTTCAAACGAAGTTTTACCATAACATCCCTCTAATTTTATTTGAATTTGGAACCGTATGCAATTGATTCAATATGGAATCATGAATAGTCATTGGCTGAACCGATGCATAATAATCCACACTTATCTATCCACTTATCTATCCATAGATAGATAAGTGTTTATCCTGAAAGGATTTCACTTAATTTAACCCCATATTTTCTCATATGAAGAAAATCACATAAAAAAACAAATCAGTTTTAAGCAAACTTTTTTACATCTTCAACAGATCTTTCGGGATTGTACATCATAAAAGATCCCTCTTTTTCAAAAAAAGAAATTAGAAACCTCAAAAAAAGCCTTTGACTTTACTTTCATTAAAATGAAAAAGAAATCACCATGAATGGATAAAAGTTTTTAGCCACTTTAACTAGATTTTAACTAAATAATATACTAAACTAACTATACTAAACTAAATATTTCATTTCAATATTCAATTATTGAATAATAAGATATTATTAATAACAATAATATACAATATATATTCTTATGTAATAATTATGTATTTATGTAATTATGTATTAGAATAGAAATTCTATATTATTTCTATTTTTAAATATAGATTTATAATATTAATATTAAATAGAATTAGATTAAATAGAATTAGAATATTCAAATAACAAATAATTGAAAATAATATTAAATTAATATATTCTAATATGAATTATGATTTTATGATTAAAATATTATGATTTACTTATTATTTACCATCTCCAATTGAATCTGATTTTCATTTAATTTAAAACAAAGAGATGGTTTGAGAATACAGTTTCTTTTTTTTTTTCATTATTATGGAGTAGAAAAAGTCTCGTGTAAGGTAAGATAAAAGAGAAAATCAGAATCCGAGGAGTCTGATCTTTTCGCATCCATCTCCATCATATAAAACAAACAATTGTTAACGAAAGTAATCACGAATATTTAAGAATCAAATACTTTAGTAAAAAGTAAAAAAAAAAAGAGAGATATGATTCTAATAATCATTCTTAGAATTCAGATTGGATAACATTGTATCCAACATTAAACAGAAAATTGTTTAATGAAATCTTAAAATTCAAAAGAGAAGAATCTTTCGTTTCTGACGGAAACCATCTGGGACGGAAGGATTCGAACCTCCGAGTAACGGGACCAAAACCCGTTGCCTTACCGCTTGGCCACGCCCCATTTTTATTTTGTCTAAGAAAAACTAAGCTAAATATTGGTTATTCGTCAATAACCAACCAAAAGAAATATAGGACATGTTGTCGCTAGGATTCAACACAATAGATATAGAATCAAAAAGATTCATTGATCATTACTTAGAATTCAATTAAGATATTGTATGAAAATAGAATTCCTTGTATTCTTATTTGATTGGAGAATGTAAGGAAGGATTCTTGATTGGGGAGAAGTCAAAGAAAAAGAAGGATTTATTTCTTTTATCTGCCTTTTTCATTTTCCCTCAGAAAAACAACTCAATCCAATCTGATAATTTATTATCATTTCAATTCAATTTTAATCTTTAAGAACAAGAAAAGAATATTTGTTATGTTTAATATCTTTAGTTTAATCTGTATCTGTCTTAATTCTACCCTTTATTCGAGTAGTTTTTTCTTCGCCAAATTGCCCGAGGCTTATGCCTTTTTCAATCCAATCGTAGACATTATGCCGGTTATACCTTTATTCTTTTTTCTCTTAGCCTTTGTTTGGCAAGCTGCTGTAAGTTTTCGATAAAAATGAAATCTCTATTCAATTCAGAATTTCTTCGATAAAAAAAAAGATGAGATTTTTTTTTCTAAAAATCAATAAGATCAGAAATAAGATCAGATAAGTCTGGACATTAGGAACCCTCGATTCAAAAAGCGAAATTCTGGTATTTTCTATTTTCTATTGAAATTTAATTTGAATAAGGGAAGGGGTCGATGATCTTTAATCAGCTAATCAACTTATTTCTTCTTTTGTTCTGACCTTTCCTTTATAAGATCCCATACAATACCTAATTATAGATATGGATGTGGCAAGAGATTTTTGGTAACGAAAAAATACGAATCTTATTACATTAGAATATTACATTAGAAAGAAATTCGTGAAAATGAATGAAAAAAAAAACTTCCTTTTTTTTTTTTCATCTTTAGAGTGTCATATCAAAATAGTGTTATAGTGTGTGTCGTAAAATAGGTGATCTATTTCCTAAAAAAAAAAGAAAAATGATCTTATCTTGGAGATTTGTAATGCTTACTCTTAAACTCTTCGTTTACACAGTAGTAATATTCTTTGTTTCTCTCTTCATCTTCGGATTCTTATCTAATGATCCGGGGCGTAATCCTGGGCGTGAAGAATAAAAAAATAGATGAGATTCGTTTTTAGTTTTTCCTTTCTTTTTTTTTCATAGGTAAATGTATCAATAAATGGAATATATACTAGATAAAGATAAAATATTCATAAAATAAAAGAATCGAGATTTCTTCCAATTCTAAAATTTCAAGTGATCAGGGGGGGTCGGAGAGAGAGGGATTCGAACCCTCGGTACGAATAATTCGTACAACGGATTAGCAATCCGACGCTTTAGTCCACTCAGCCATCTCTCCCCATTCCAATTTGGAAATTTCTCATGTGATTTAACACGTGAAGTCAAGATTGAGAACAATTTTTATTTTACTTCAATGATTCGAAACAGATTTATCCAATAAAAAAAATACCTTACTTCTTTTATTTTGTACAAAAGGTTCATTTCCCCGGCCTGGTTAAGTACTGGCCGGGCCAGTACTTCTTTTGTTCCAACGAATCAAGATTGTTATTGAAACAAGAAGAGTAATTTTCATTGCCATTCCTAATTATTAAAAATTCTATATTCTATAAGATTCTATTAGATAGATTATCTAATAAATTCTTTAAGAAATTATCTATATCTAGATTAATCTAAAATATTCTATATTGAAATAGAAAATATTAGAGATTCTATATCTATCCTTAGTATATTATAGTACCTTAATAGTAATTCTAGTAAATTAGAGTATAAATAAGTCTAAATTCTAATATTTAGTATTTCTAGTAATAGTGTTCTAGTAATAGTGTTCTAGTAATAGTATTATAGTAATAGTATTATAGTATATAGTAATATAGTACTAATTAATATAGTACTAATATTTTTTCGTCTTTATTTTCTTATTCTTAAGTATGAAATTCGGAAATTCATTAATGAAAAAAAAAAAATTTAATTATTAATTATTAAGAAAAGTTGAAGTTCAGTATTATATTCATCTTAATAATTAACTTAAGAAGTCTTAATAAGAAGGAAGTATTAAGAAATAAAAGAAATATATCAGATAAGATAAATAATATCAAATAGAAAACACATATTTCTAAATTGAGATTAGAAATCATTTACTTGTTCAAAGCAAAGGACAAGCTTGAAAGTTTGAGGACCAATTTACCCGAATTCAGAAAATCTAGCGGTTCAAGTGAAGGGAGGTTCAAAAAAAAAAAAAAAAGACTTAAGTACACTATTTAAAGTACACTATTTAAATTTGACTAAACTTTTTGCTATTCACCTATTTTTTTTTTTTCAAGTTTTAAATCCCGCGCCGCGGCGGAACAAAATACGTGTTAATGCTGGAATTTTCATGATTCTGATGCTATCTTGACTGCGTATGATTACTTTGTTGGACAAAAGGTCCATTCATATCCAATAATGAATATGTAGCGGGTATAGTTTAGTGGTAAAAGTGTGATTCGTTCTATAAACAACTTCAATAGTTAAGGGGTCTTTCCTTTTTTTTTTTTTTCATATTTGATATTCCG